TGGTACTGGAATCATTTGACCTATATGCGCAAATGGAATTCGGGCAAATCTTCCCCCGGAGTAGAACAAGAACCTAAAAGAATTGAAAGGGTCCATTCAGGAACAAGAAAATTACATCGTAATTTGAATTTCGATGAAACAATACATCAATGAGAAGTTAGTTCAATAAGTTCATAAAATTCTTTTTTCTATTCTACATTATAGAATATAGGGAAGGGGAAGGAGGGCAAAACTCATGTTAAAAAAAAAAAGAAATAGGACTGGAATCAATACATTGATTTTTTTTTTCGCAATTCTTTCGAACCGTATGCATCCAAAGGTGCACGTACGGTTCCTCAGGGATACAATTTTTCCCTAATCAACCGACTTCATCGAGAAAGATTACTTTTTTTAGGCCAAGAGGTTGATAGCGAGATCTCGAATCAACTTGTTGGTCTCATGGTATACCTCAGCATAGAGGATGATACTAGGGATCTTTATTTGTTTATAAATTCTCCAGGTGGATGGGTAATACCAGGAATAGCCATTTATGATACTATGCAATTTGTGTCACCGGATGTACATACAGTATGTATGGGATTAGCCGCTTCAATGGGATCTTTCATTCTGGTTGGAGGAGAAATTACCAAACGTCTAGCATTCCCTCACGCTTGGCGCCAATGAGTTTTTTTATTTGAGAAAAAAATACTATGCCTTCGCTGTATCGAATATGAATCAAATAAAGAATAAGTAATAATAGCATGGCACTTCGAGTTCGATATGAACAAACCATTAGTGTTTTTTTCTAACATGAGATTTTGTATCGAGATAGTAGTATGAAAGAAGGGTTATTCCCAAGTTGATTTTATGTGTCAAGCAAGAGTCAATTTCAGCGTCACAAACCATTATTCTTCCACACCAGAAGTATCTTTCTTATTTTTATGTTATGATAAGAAAGAGTCAAAAAAATGGAAAAAATAATTTTCTCCTTCTTGGATCATATCAAAAAGAAACTTTGGGATTGCTAAACCACAGACGAGATAAATAGATAAACATATAAAGCAACAGAACCATCATAGTATCTTTTTTACTACTACGAAAGGAAGGGTGGTAAATGGATCATTTAACGATTTGGATCGGATGGGTTCTTTTTCTTCTTTTCGATAGAATTTCTTCTATCGAAAAAATAAATTCCATTGCAGAGCCGTATGCAATGTACAAAAGATGCCCGTACGGTTGTTTAATTCTATTTTTTATTGTTATTTTGATTATCCCTTACTTTAACCCAATCGTGCGATATATAGATAGAAGAACCATTCATGATGTTATATCAATATCATCAGGGTTATGATTCACCAACCTGCTAGTTCTTTTTACGAGGCACAAGCAGGAGATTTTATTCTGGAAGCAGAAGAACTATTGAAGCTTCGCGAAACTCTCACAAAAGTTTATGTACAAAGAACGGGCAACCCTTTATGGGTTATATCCGAAGATATGGAAAGGGATGTTTTTATGTCAGCAACAGAAGCCCAAGCTTATGGCATCGTTGATCTTGTAGCGATCGAAAATGAAAATACTAGGGATTCTATATAAATATAAGAATTTCGTTTCAAAATTTGAAATTTCCGTGTGAATAGAAATCATTCATAATCATCAACCATCAGGTTAAGATCGATCTAAGCCAACCCGCTCTATTCTATCTAGAATGAGATTCTATAGACACGCCATGCCAACCATTAAACAACTTATTAGAAACGCAAGACAGCCAATAAGAAATGTCACAAAATCTCCCGCTCTTCGAGGATGTCCTCAGCGTCGAGGAACATGTACTAGGGTGTATGTGCGACTCGTTCAGTTCAGATCATGATGAGTTTGAAGAAATGCAAAAGTATCAACGACCACTATCAATGAATTAGGATAGATAGAGTGGAAGACGACCATTTCATTTACTAGTATCTAAAAATGAAGATCTATCATCTACCTAATTATGTTATGAATTTATGGTTTCTATTGGTGCAAATCCAATCACTCCGTTTGAGATGAGAAGGAATTCTCCATTGGTAACAAATAGTTATCCATTAAGCGGAGGAAAAAGGTTATGCTCCTATTCCTTTTCTTAAAAAAACGGACTAACAAGGTCAGCTACCTAGCCAACTTTCAGAATTAAATGCCGTCACTGTATGGATAGCTTTTTTTGTGAAAAGGACTATTACTTTCTAATTAGAATTGAAAAAAGAATTCTAAATGGATGGGTAGAGCCAAAGAGTGTGAACTATACAAGTTCACAATAAAATTCGATGAAATGAAAGAAGAGGCTCCGGTGTATAGAGAGGACCTCACCGTTTCAGAAGTTGCCATAGAAACGAGGAAACCCACTATTCTTTTTTATTTAGTAGCAGTCGAATTTCTTATTTACAGGCGAGATACCTTGAAGAAAGAAAAAATCGTGGTCGGGAAGGTCATAGTCGCAAAAGCCATTGGAATTTATATTTTATATATTGGAAGAATCCGCTTTGTTATTAATTGACCGGAAGAAAAGGATGACTAAAAGAAGAGAAATCAATTAGTTATTCAAGAAAGTTTCATTTGATTCAATGACCAGAGTTAAACGAGGATATACAGCTCGGAGACGTCGAAAAAAGATTCGTTTATTTGCATCAACCTTTATAGGGGCTCATTCAAGACTTACTCGAACGACTATTCAACAAAGAATGAGAGCTTTGGTTTCCTCTCATCGAGATAGGAGCAGGAAAAAGAGAGATTTTCGTCGTTTGTGGATCACTCGGATAAATGCGGTAACTCGTGAGGTTAGGCTATTCTATAGTTATAGCCTATTCATCAACAATCTGTACAAGAGACAATTGCTTCTGAATCGTAAAATACTTGCGCAAATAGCCCTATCAAATAAGAATTGTTTTAATATTATTTCAAATAAAATCATCAATCAAAAATAAAAAAAATACAAATCAAATAAAGGAATAAAAAAATCTTAATAGAATCTATTATACATGAAACAAGAATGATTGAAACAGGATTTCCCGGAGAAAGGACTCCGGGAAGATAGAATAAAAAGAAATTAAGATTTGAGTAGTAAGAATAAACGAACATTTTTCAAGAAAAAAGATTTCTTCCCCATTTTTCCTTTTTTATAATACAAGAATCAAATCTGGATTCTAGTTTTTTCGAGCAAAAATTAATATAAGCTTGAGTTCCAATTGGAGTTTTGAGGAGTATATCTATTTATTTTTGGTTCTAGGACCAGTAGTTCTAGGGATCGACTCCATTCTCTCCAATTGTTTCTCATTATTACGAAAAGGTAACAAAGATAAAATACGAGCTTGTTTTATAGCAATAGTAATTAATCGTTGTTGTTTCAAGGTCAACCTATTCGTCCGTCTAGATAAGATTTTTCCTTGTTCACTAAGAAATCGACTAATTAAACTCATGTTTCTATAATCGATTCGATCCCCCGATCCAATTGGGGGTAAACGCCTACGAAAAGATCGCTTGGATTTACGAAAAGGTTGTTTGGATTTATCCATGGTTTGCTTATTCCTTGTTTGTTTATTCCTTCTATATAAAAGAATCTATCTATAAAATAGAATTCTCTTTTTTTTTTCTTATTCATTTAAGATTCGACCAAAATAGGATTTGGTTTGTATTATATATGTTAAGATGTAAAGTTCTTACTCTTCCCGCTACTTGGAAAAATCACACACACATTCCGTTCCACCTATTTCTTTATTTCCCCATGAATCGTATACTTTTGACAATAGCGACAAAATTTTCTAAATTCTAGTCGATTGGGTGTATTGTGTCGATTCTTTTGAGTAATATATCTAGAAATGCCCGGCGATTCTTTATTGACACCCTTTCGAACACAACAGGTACATTCCAAAATCACTATAATTCTGATATCTTTACCCTTGGCCATGAACCTCCTTTTCATTTTGGATCGACTTCACTTTAGAACTCTCTTCATTTTCTTTTTGATCCGAACCAAATAAAAAAAATCTATATTCTATATCTAGACTATATTAATAAAAGTTACTAACTAGAAATGTAATTTGTAAATATTTTCTTTTTCGAATTATTAGAATTCGAATGACTTCGGAGTACTATAATCTAAAATAGAATTACTATGAATAACTATAAAGAAAAAGAGTCATATTCATTAATAGAAGAATATTAAGAATATCGTAATAATTAATTAATACAATTTTTTCTAACTATGAATTATTCCTATCCTAATCTCAGTATTTTATTCTTTCTATGTTAAAATTTCGTCGCCCCTAGACTGGATCCACATTTCCATTTCTTTTCCAAAAAATTCTATCGTAGATTCACTGTATTTTGACTGAGGTTCGATACACTCTTTCTCTTTCTTTTTTTTTAGGATAGGAAAGAAAAAGGAAGCGAAATTGGAGCCATGTTACGTAGAATTGTATCTCAAATCTTCTTCATTTCTTCACAGATCAATACAAGAATTCAATCAGGATGAAAAAAAGGGGAATGACAAGGCATCCGGAAATAAACGATTAATTTCTATCAATAGACCTGCTAAAGACCCAAACCATAAAGTGGTTAGCACAGGTGCCGTTGAAAGATATGTTTTTATATCTCGCATTGAAAATCCTCCTTCTTCTTTTATTTTCTATTTTTTTCTTATTTTTTTTAATTCTATTATTTGTATTGTATTATTGTTAATACATAAATACATATATAGTCCTAGTTCGATATTATAATACATAGATCATAGATAATCCGATATTTTAGTTCAAGATCATTTGTTTTTGCTTGAAATAAAATGAGAATTAGGAATTACTAACTAAAATGCATATGTACAATGACCCAGCAGATTCAATTTGTCCGCTCCCTAAAAAAATGACAAGAACATTTTCTACCTATCTATATAGGTAGAGCAAAAAAGAAGGATGTGGAAAACAAGACATGTATTTTATACAATGACACTGTACAACAATTTTTAAAAGGGATGTAGCGCAGCTTGGTAGCGCGTTTGT